AACACAACACCAACATTATTTGATTCCAAATTCAGAGCAATGCCTATTGTACCCTCTTCAAATTCTACTAATTCACCTGCCATTACTTCATCAAGACCATAAATACGAGCGATGCCGTCGCCTACTTGAAGTACGGTACCTATATTTACAATCTTTACTTCTCTATTATATTGCTCAATACGTTCACGGATAATATTACTAATTTCGTCGGCTCTAATTGTTACCATGAGTATTTCTTAATTTTTTTTTGGAAGAAAAAAAATAATGCCTACCGTAAAAGGACTAATCAGTTATTTATTTCATCGTCCCAAACATGCCAATATTCGCACTAATGGTACGTAAATGTAACTCCTTGTTCAAACAACTATTCAGGGTTCCTAGAGCTCCTTGTAAAGCTTGTTGAAAAACCCGTTGTCGGACTTGATTAATTGCTCTTTGTTGTTCAAAATGAATGGTTTCATTTTTGTAATTTTCTAATTGTTCCAAAGTCTTATAAGTTGAATTAATCAAATTAAATTTTTCTCGTTCTATCTCCGAGTATCCATTCACTCGAAACTGATCTGCCTCCATTTCGGCTTTCCGTAAGCGGGCCCGGGCTTTTTCCAACCGTTCAATGGCCCCTTCCTGCAGTTCTTCTGAATTTCGAATAGTATTCAAGATCCTCAGTTTTCGATTATCTAATAAATCACTTAATGAAAGTAGATTATCTTTCCATTCATCTCAAAACTTCCACGATCCCTTCCCGAACCAAACATGAACTTTTCGATTCATTTGGCTCTCACGCTCAATTACTTCAACTACTTATGTATGGGGGGGGGAATTCCCATATCTTTTTTTTAGTGTAATGAGTCTATCCTCTCCCTATCTTCTCTATTCATATTCCAAAATGAATGTTGCGACTGATCACTAATCCAAGACCAGAATATTCGGAGGACTCTTCTGACAAAACAAAAATCTATAATTGTCAGCAAAGTTGTTTCTTTTTTTCTTCAAATCCAAAGAATTCTTCTTATTTTATACATAGGTCATCGATTCAGCATAAATAAGGGTTGGTTAAAATACCTATTTTTCCAAATATTTTCCAATAAAATTGTCAATACCAATAAAAGGCTCAAATCTTTTTATCGACATGAGTGTTTTATATCGAAAAAAAAAATTTCCAATTATTATTATTCATTTTGAAAACATTTCTATTCTATATTAACATAGTAGTAGAAAGAGTACCGTGCTGTGTCTGGACTTCAAACTTTAGCTTTAACCATGTTAATGGTCCCGCATTATTGGTTTGGTTGATAGAGAATCAAAATAGATTTACCAATGAATCACGAAATGCTATGGTTCTTAAATATGATTTGAAATTGATTCAGAAGTAATTCGCGGAATCATGCACCCTTTTCAGTCCTAGTTATAACGAAAAAAAAGTGCAGCTGGTTAGATCCAGCCTATTCTTGAAATAAACAACTCGCACACACTCCCTTTCCAAAAAAAATCAATACACCAAGCACTACACTTAGATTTATTGGATTTGTTGCTAAAATATCGGTATTAAACCCGAAACTCCCGGCGAATGGCCAGTGAACCAAAGAAACGAAAGAATCGGTTACATTTTTCATATGATCTCCTCTTTTAGATAGACTAAAAAAAAAGAACAGAGTTCCTTTTTTTTTGTATCATTTCACCTTTTTTTCTACTTAATATTTTTAATATTTATTTAATTAATTTGCTTTTTTTTTAGTAATTTACCTATTTCGAAACAGAGTCAAAAATTCTATTTCGAAATCTTTTCTTTCAATGGGAGCTTCCCAATAAGAAGGATACTTTTTAGTATTAGGGACCTGGTCTCATGTCAATTGCAAAAAACCTCGTTTGTTGCAACACTCCTTAAAAAGAGGGTTTCCCCTAGACTAAGAAAGGGAAAGAAAAAAGTGAACTGGTATGCTTATGTTAATTCCTCACCCTCAAATCAATCCTTCCAACTGTAGGAGTGAAATCTTGATAGAATTCGAAAAAGCAAGAAAGACAGGTCTATAAAAAAGAGAAAAATAAATAAATAAGTAATTTTCCTATTTCCTATTTATAGGATTAAACAAAAGGATTCGCAAATAAAAGCGCTAATGCTACAACCAATCCATAAATTGTTAAAGCTTCCATAAAAGCCAGACTAAGCAATAAAGTACCTCGTATTTTTCCCTCCGCCTCGGGTTGTCTCGCGATACCTTCTACAGCTTGGCCCGCAGCAGTACCTTGACCAACTCCAGGTCCAATAGAAGCAAGCCCGACAGCCAACCCGGCAGCAATAACAGAAGCGGCAGAAATCAGTGGATTCATGATAAGTTCCTCGCACTAAAATAAAGAAAAAATAAAGAAATAGTTAATGATACAATTGTCCAATGAATTATGACTTAATTCTTCCATTGCTAAGATTCATCCAGCCGAAGTAACTAAGAACTGCGAATTGAATTAATAATAATATTCCATCAAAACGAAAACTACTTCGATA